TGAGCCCTAAAAGACTTGAACTTCTACCTTTCGTGTTGTAAACACAAACCTCTACCAACTAAGTTAAAGGCCCACACATTTTACCTAAAAAGGACTCGAACCTTTATTCTTTTATTTCGAAGATAACTGCTTTACCATTAAACTATAAGGTACCAGCCCCTTATTTGCTTATACATAGCGAGAGTCGAACTCGCCATTAGTAATTGGAAATCACTCATTTTACCAGATAAACTATATGTACTTTAATCCAAGAACATTTTCCAATACTCTTACTATGTTACGACTTTCTCGACTTTATTAATTTTTAGTAATATAATACACAAACGAATCCCTTACTTAGCCCTCGTCTATATTCTGTTTTTATCCTTCTTTTATGACTTTACACTTTTTAAAAATTAACTTAGCTAAGGTGACGGGCGATTTGTACGAACACCCAGTTTTTATTCACCACAACGCCCTACTTTCCGATTACTATTAAATCCCACTTCATACTCTCTATTGCAAAAACTATTCCGATCTTTTACTTTTTAACTCGCCCTTGTGTATATACCTTCCTTGTAGCGCATGTATCGCCCAAAACATTAGGACCATAACGACCTGACTTCCTCCCCTCTATTCATTTACCCAATAAATAANCCCGGATTAAGCCCATTCTAATACTTTCAAAACACAAACTGACGACGGCCATGCAATACCTGAATTCAATGTAAGAACTCCAACCCGATTCACACCCCTTCCAATCTTGGTAAAATTATTCGCGAATCATCGAATTAAACCACACGCTCCTCTAATTGCACCAGTGAACCGCCATATTTTTTAAATGTTAATCTTGCGACCGTACCCTCCAGGCGAAATTTTCTTAAGTTATCGTAGATTCGTCTAAAACCCTAAAATTTAAAGTTTACAGTAAGGACTAGCGGGCTTACTATTCCCGTTCGCTCCCCCTACTTTCGTATATCTGCTTTGTTTTAACCAGTAAGCTTCCTCCGCTTTTGAGATTCTACTTTATCTGACCACATTCAATTTTTACATAAACCATTCTCCTTACCCCTTTAAAACCTCTTTCTATCGCACCTATATACCCTTTACGCCTTTTATGGTAAAAACTCAGGCCTTACGTTTAACCGCGTCTGCTGGCACGTATATTAGACAGCCTTAAAATGTAACATCTCTGTGTCATATTTTCATACATTGCACAATATTCTTTACTGCAGCCCCTAGATGAAGCTCCCCCTTGTTTCAGTCGAAGCGTGGTCTCTCAACTACGCATCTAAGCCTAGATCTCACTCTAAAAGCCTAATACGGCCCCAAGCCATTAATTAACTATGTAAACTTTATATTCCCCCTAGTTTCCCTAAGTGGCTTTAAGGCATTCCTCACTTGTACGGATAGAAAGCCTTCCTACCCTAGCATGTATTATAAGTGCTACTCGCTTTATACCCTCCCCAAAATAAAAGGATCTACCCAAAATTGGATTTGAACCAATAACCTAAACATTTTCAGTGTTTTGCTCTACCTATTAAGCTATTTAAGCACAGCCCTTATTACCTTTGTATCCCCAAAATTCCGTACTCTTGCGCTAATATTATTACATGCTTAAGCTATTCCAAAGCTTCCACCCAACTAACATATTTCTCTAAGGATACCCCTTCTACCACAATGGGCATAAAAGAGTGATTAGCCCCACAAATCTCAGAACACTGGCCATAAAATACCCCCGGCCGGTTTAAAAAAAAATTAGCTTGATTTAGTCGCCCTGGCACAGCATCTATTTTTACAGATAAAGAGGGAACGGCAAATGAATGTAATACATCCCCCCCTGTTACTAATACTCGCACTTCTGTCTGTATCGGCACAATTAACCTATTATCCACATCTAATAATCGGTAGTCCCCCTTCTTTAACTCAATAGCCGGAATCATATAAGAATCAAATTCTTTGGTTTCTACCCCGTAGTCCGAATACTCATATGATCAATACCATTGGTGTCCTACCACTTTAATAGTTAAACCCGGATTCACCACTTCGTCCATTAAATATAATAATTTTAAAGAGGGTAAAGCTATATAGACTAATACCACTCCTGGCAACAAAGTCCATATTACCTCAATTAGTGCCCCTTGAAATAAGTATTTATTATAAAATTTAGTCATTAACGCCTTTATTATAAACCATAAAACAAAAATAATTATAAAAATTAAAATTTCCATAACCTCATCATGAAAGAAAACTATTTCCTCCATAGTAGGGGACCCTCCATCTTGAAAACCCACTTGCCAAAACTCCGGTATATCTTTCTTTAATAACCCCAAATCCACTTAAATCTAATTCTCCCCTTGTATATCTTTTGGAGTTTACTGGGCTTGAACCTGCAACCTTAGTCTTGCAAAGACCATGCTCTACCAATTAAGCTAAAACCCCCATTGAGGGCATACTTAAAAATATCGATACCCGGAAATTAATAAAACTGTAAATATAATCATAATTAAAACATAATTAAACATCATACCGGATTGAAAATTACTAATATTTTGAGTTAATCTAATTAATACTCTTGATATACCATTAGGCCCGATTATTTCTAATAGTCCTCTATCAATAACCCGGTAAGTTATTACGTGTGCAAAATTTAATATATTTAAAACTATAAAGTTATTAATAATATAATTAAACTGCCAAGCTGAATTAAAAAAAGTATAAACCATATAATAAAAATTTAATATTCAGCCCCTTAACCCTGTATTCTCTATTAAATCCCTTATATTTAGATATTTATATTTTAAGCTAAAAGAGTCATAAACCATAAAGGCCAAAAAGGCCCCAAATATGCTTAACAATAAAGGAACAATTTTAATAACTGGGCTGATTATGGGAAAAACGGTATTAGATAGCATCAGTTCCTTACCAAAATAACCAATAAATATGCTTCCACAAGCCAATAAAAATAAAGGAAGCCCAACGTTTCATGGGGACTCCTGTGCTTTTACAAATACTTCTTGTTTTGAGTTAGTATTAGCAATAAATGTTAAATAAATTAGCCGTATAGAATAAAAAGCGGTTAATAAAGCAGAAAGCCCCCCTAATCAATAAGCAAACATAATATAATGCTTCTCATATATTAGCTCCAATATTAAATCTTTTGAATAAAACCCGGTTAAATAAGGAAACCCCATTAAAGATAAGGACCCAATTAAAACCATAACATAAGTAAAAAAAAGAGAATTTATCAAACCTCCCATTTTTCGCATATCCTGTTCATCCCTAACAGCATGTATAACAGATCCGGCGCTTAAAAACAATAAAGCCTTAAAAAAAGCATGATTAGTTAAATGAAATAAGCTAACAGAATAATTTGATAGGCCACAAATCATTACCATATACCCTAGTTGACTACAAGTAGAATAGGCAACCACTTTTTTTAAATCATTTTGAACCACCCCCACTGTAGCCGCAAAAAAGGCCGTTAAAGCCCCAACTATGGTTATAGTAGTTAACGCTAATGAAGATCCTTCAAAAAAAGGCCCGGATCTTATTATTAAAAATACCCCGGCAGTTACCATTGTCGCGGCATGTATTAACGCCGAAACCGGAGTAGGCCCCTCCATCGCATCGGGTAATCAAGAATGTAACCCTAATTGGGCCGATTTACCTACTGCCCCTAAAAACAATAATAAACAAATTATAGTAATTCCCTCTCTATCAATATAGCCCGCCGGAGTTAAACTCAAGATACTATAAATAGTAGAAAACTCTAAAGCCCCGAACTCTTCAATGATCTTTATCATCGCCAAAACTAACCCTATATCCCCCACCCTATTTATTAACATTGCCTTCATTGCCGCTTGATTTGCTTTTATCCTTGTTAATCAAAAATTTATTAAAAGATAAGAACACAAACCCACTCCCTCCCAACCTATAAATAACTGAACATAATTATCACTTGTAACCAGCACTATCATTAAAAAGGTAAATAATGACAAATAAGACATAAATCGGGGAATATGGGGATCGCCGAACATATAGCCAGTTGAATAAATATGGACTAATGCCGATATACTAGTAATCACTATCAACATGATAGAAGTTAAACTATCAAACTGTAACCCCAAATAAGTAGTTAGTACCTCTGAGTCAAATCATCTTCATAGCTTTATATAAGTTTCAGAAGAATTTATAACAATTTCATAAAAAATATAACAAGAAATAATTCAACTAATAACTATACAACTAGATGTCAATATACATGCCCCCCTCGCTCCTATTTTTCTACCAAATAATCCCGATACTATTGCACTTAATAAAGGCAAAAATAATACTAATATATACACCTTATATATATACGCTTATTGTGGTATCATGGGTCATCTGTAACACTCAATTAGGCGAAATCATTAAAAAAAAAATCAAAAACGAAACGACACCTAAAATAATTGACTTCCTTAAATTCATTATTCCTACTCTATTTATAACTTTGTGTCAAATTAATAAAAAATAATTGGGAAAATAGATTATTTGAACCACTCGCACATAGTATACCCCCGCAATTACCGAGGCCACCACTATCGCCATACAAATTAAATAATAGCCACTTGCCACCCCCGATAATAATACCAACCATTTACCCAAAAACCCGGCTAAGGGAGGAAGCCCCGCAATCGATAAAAACGTTAAAGCCAAGGTTAAGGCTAATACAAAGTTTTCCCTCGATAAACTACCTACCTCTATTATAAGAGCCCGGGTTAATTTTAAAGATAAAAACACTGAAAACACACATATTGACATTAGAACATATAGCACCATATAAACTAAGCTAGCCTGAATACTTTCAAAGGACCCGATAGCTACCCCAAAAAGTAAGAAACCCATATGACCTATTCCGCTATATGCTAATAACCGTTTGATTTTAGTTTGATTTAAAGCCCCAATCGCCCCATAAATTATTGATAATACCCCGCAAAACAAAACAACATTACTTATTAAACCAACTAGCACTAAAACCGAAAAAACCCCTATTTTAGGCATTGTCGCCAATAAAGCCGTGGTTAGAGTAGGAACCCCTTCATATACATCCGGGGCCCACATATGAAAGGGGACAACAGATAATTTAAATAATAAAGACGCAGTAATACAAATTTTCCCCACATCTCCTATTAATACTGAATTTATCCCTTGAATGCTGGTTTCTCCGGACACCCCGTATAATAGAGTACAACCAAATAAAAACAATCCCGAAGAAATAGCACCTAAAACAAAATACTTTAACCCCGCTTCTGTACTATAAGCACTAGTTTTTTTTTTAGCCACCAAAATAAAAAGAGTTAAAGTTTGTAACTCTAACGCTAAATAAATTGAAAGCCAATTAACTGAAGAAACCAATAATAAAGAACCAAGCAACACTATTAATACTAACATAATCCAAGAATCGCCACTTTCCTTTTCTTGACTTTTATAGCTGAAAAGTAACAATAATGCGGCACAACTAATTACCAGCACCCCCTTAGACATGTCTACTCACCCACTAGTTAATAATAACCCGTTAACCACATAATTTATTATAAATGTTAATTCTGGCCTCAACCAAAAACTAATTAAAACCACTAAAATTAACAACATAATTGAAACTTTTAATATGCCCCCCCTTAAACCATAAACCACTAAAATCAATACTACCAAGCTTAATAATAACTCCGGGAATACTCCTAACACTGCCCCTCCCATTAAGTAAAGATAGGAATCGAACCTATACTAGTGAATCATGAGCCCAATGGCCTACCTTAAGCCTACTTTACCCCAAAGCACCCCCTCTCCTATTATGCTTTCTTTCTCAATAAAGTGGGAATTGAACCCACAACCTTGGCCTTATCAAGACCATGCTCCACCTATTTAAGCCATATACTGCCCTTACCACTGATGAGACTTGAACTCATAGGCCCCAGATTTTAAGTCTAGCGTGTTTACCTATTCCACTACAACGGCCCGAACTAAGCTCCAAAAGCCGGAAGGGCATTAAACCCTACCAGCGCCCCAGAAAAAAGACCAACAAACCCCAAACTCAGGGGTAAATAAGATTTTCACAATAAAAACATTAACTGGTCATACCTTATTCTTGGATAAGTCCCTCTTATTCAAATAAATAAAAAAAGTAAAACCCCCACTTTTAGGCCAAATACCCCGTTACCCGCAAATTCATTAAAAGGAACCGCTCATCCTCCGAAAAATAAAAGGACCCCCAAAGCAGACATTAAAATTATATGACAGTATTCTGCTAAAAAAAATAAAGCAAAAGACATACTAGAATACTCCACATTAAACCCCGAAACTAGCTCAGACTCCCCCTCTGTTAAATCAAATGGTACTCTATTTGTCTCCGCCAATGCAGAAACAAAAAACATTATCCCCACCGGAAATAACGGAATGATATATCACATTTTTGTTTGAGACAACACTATCTCACTTAGATTTAAAGAACCAACACATAAGACAACAGAAATTATTATTAGCCCAATGGATACCTCGTAACTTATCATTTGAGCCGCCCCTCTTATGGCCCCTAAAAAAGCATATTTAGAATTACTAGACCAACCTGACATTAATACCGCGTAGACACTAATAGACGAAACAGCAAATAAATAAAGAACTCCTATTCCTATATCGCTCAGCACCACACCCTGACCATAGGGCACCACCCCCCAAGCCATAAAGGCCAGTGTTAAAGAGAAAATAGGAGACAATATATAGATATATGTATTAACATGATTCGGAATAATTATTTCTTTAAGAAATAGTTTCAACCCGTCGGCTATCGGTTGCAACGTTCCATATAAGCCCACTACATTAGGCCCCTTTCTACCTTGAATACACCCCAGGACCTTTCTTTCTGCTAAAGTCAAATAAGCAATTGAAACCAATAAGGGCACCAATATACATAATACCTTACTAAAAACCACTATCATAAACACCTAAGGCGCGGGCCGGAATTGAACCGGCACTTAACAGTCCTGCAAACCGCCCCAACAACCTTATTGCTCCGCACCTAAACTCAAACAAATAATCCTCAAAACTTTTAATTCAGAAGAAGGCCAGAGTTGAACTGACATTATATATGTTACTGTTTTCAAGACAGCTGCATTACCTTTTATGCTACCCCTTCAATATTATAGGGAGATCATTATAAGTGTGGGGAGCAGGAGGAGAAGCCTGTACTCACTCTAACGTAAAATGACCATGATTCTCTTCCCCCCATCCCACAAAATTAATTTCCTGATAATAAGCATCTCATATTATATAAATAAATCAAATTACCCCTAAAATAGAAATAACAGACCCCAACGAGCTTATCTGATTTCATCCTGCAAAACTATCATGAAAGTCAGAGTACCGTCTTGGTAGGCCCGCCAATCCTAAAAAATGCTGAGGAAAAAAGGTTAAATTTACCCCAATAAACATTAGTCAAAAATGGATTTTTCCAAAAACCTCATTATAACAATACCCGGTTATTTTACCAAATCAATAATAAAATCCACCAAATATGGCAAATATTGCCCCCATAGATAGCACATAATGAAAATGAGCCACAACATAATAAGTGTCATGTAACACAACATCTAATGCGCTATTCGCTAATACTATTCCTGTTAATCCCCCCATAGTAAACAAAAAGACAAACCCAATGGCTCAAAGCATGGGAGTTTCTAATCTTAATACCCCCCCAAACATAGTTGCAACTCAACTAAAAATCTTTATTCCCGTTGGTACCGCTATTATCATTGTAGCAGCCGTAAAATAAGCTCTAGTATCCACATCCATTCCAACTGTAAACATATGGTGGGCTCAAACAATAAACCCCAAAACCCCAATAGAAACCATAGCGTATACCATCCCAAGGTACCCAAATATTTGCTTTTTAGCGGCAAACGTCGGGATTATTTGCGAGATAATACCGAATCCCGGCAAGATTAATATATAAACCTCGGGGTGCCCAAAAAACCAAAACAAATGTTGATATAAAATAGGGTCACCTCCTCCCGCAGGATCGAAAAAAGCAGTATTAAAATTTCTATCTGTTAATAGCATAGTAATAGCCCCGGCTAATACAGGTAAAGACAATAATAATAAAATAGCAGTAACTAAAATAGATCAAACGAATAAAGGCATTCTATCCAAAGTTACTCCCCGCGCCCTCATGTTTAGTATTGTAGTAATAAAATTCATAGCGCCTAAAATAGAAGAAATTCCTGCTAAATGTAAACTAAATATTACTAAATCCACTGAACCACCCGAGTGGGCCTGAATACCAGATAAGGGGGGATAAACTGTCCATCCTGTTCCCGCCCCTTGCTCCACAAAAGCAGAAGCCAATAATAAGCTTAAAGCTGGGGGCAATAATCAAAAGCTTATATTATTTAATCTAGGAAAGGCCATATCCGGGGCCCCAATATATAAAGGCACAAGCCAATTCCCAAATCCCCCAATCATTACCGGCATAACTAAAAAAAAAATCATAACAAACGCATGCGCAGTTACAATAACATTGTATAAATGATCGTCCCCTAACATTGACCCTGGCGCAGATAATTCCAGCCGAATTAACATACTAAAGGCAGTGCCGATCATCCCTGCAAAAGCCCCAAATAAAAGGTACAGGGTTCCGATGTCTTTGTGATTTGTTGAAAACACTCATCTAATTAATTTTAACATTTTTACCTCCCTTCCCCGATCCCAGGGGGTTTAACAAATTTAATAGGCCCCTTTAACATATTTCCGTTTTATCCCTTTAAAAGATTTAAGGAACTTACAGCAATAGTTCCTCTTATTCTATAATAGGCCACAAATATAGCTAGCCCAATAGCGGACTCTGCCGCTGCTACAGTTAATATCTTCATAGTGAATATTTGCCCAATTATATTATCCAGGGACAGGGATATTTTTAAGAATAAAAGAGAAACAGCTAATAACATTAATTCGATAGACATTAACATTATTATTAAATTTTTCCTATTTAATACTACCCCCAAAACCCCTAAAATTCATAATAGTACCCCCACTCTTATATACTTAAGCCCCATCCTCTTTTCAATCAAGGCCCCCTCAGACTCATTCATAAATTAAACCCAAAGTTAAAATTATTAAAAATAAATACATAATTCAAACCCCTAATAGGGAAATTTGGCTTAGTACTACACACCAGGGGAAAAGGAAAGAAATTTCTAAATCAAAAATTAAAAAGAGTATCCCGACTAAAAAAAACTTAACTGAAAACGGAACCCTAGATGAGCCAAACGGATCAAACCCACACTCATATACTGATACTTTTTCTAGATCTGGCAGCTTTACCCCTACTATATAAGAAACCCCTAGTACAATAACTGATATAATAATACTACATAAAAATAATATACCTAAAAACTCTATATTTCCCACTTGTTTGCACGAGACCAGCAGGAATTGAACCTACAATATTCTTAACTGACATCTAAGCGTCCTACCATTTCGACAGTAGCCTCCCCTTCTAGACACATATCCCTTCCCTGGGGACTTTAATAGCCAAGCTCCGGATCAGAGTGGCTTGCCGCTCGCTATATTGTATAATCGCGGGTAGTAGGCCCATGAATAAAGAAGTTTGAAACCAGGCCGGGTGCGGAAATGTCGCAAAAATCAGTACAGCCCACATAATAATTCCACCCTTAGGTAATAACCCGAGTCCGTCTTCTACCGAATAGGAGATTATCATGGCTCCCATCAATGCAATTAATAAAACAAAACTAGCTAAAAGAAATAAATAAGCATAATCAGTATAAAGCACTAGACCCAATGCCTGAATATTATTAAATTTTTCAATAAAATCCCATCTAAAATAATCAGCCCCTTTTAATGAATCAGGCCCTAAATTTAAAAAAAGTAAGATTTCAAAAAAACATACTATGCCAATTAAAAACCCGGCGGGTATATAATTCGACATATCTAATAAGCCCTTTAAATCTGTCAAGTTTAGCATCATTATTACAAATAAAAATAAAATAGAAATAGCCCCCACATATACAATTAAAAAGATTAATGCTATAAACTCTACTTTCAAAAAAATAAAAAGTACAACAGCACTTGAAAAAGCCAGAATCAGCCATAACACAGAGTGCACCGGCCCTAACGCCGAAATTACCATAATACTTGACATGGTTAAACATGTGTCGACTAATATTATCATTTCCTTCTAAGGGGACTCGAACCCCTATACTTCGGTCGAAAACCAAATGTCTTTCCCTTAGACTATAGATGGTAGGTAGCGAACCCTTATTATTGCCTTCTCTCTAAAACGAGTGAAAAAAGAGACTTGAACTCTTAACCTTTAGCCCCACAAACTCTTGCTCTGCCTATTAAGCTATTTTCACTTATCATTTGAATCTAGTCCCGCTCTTGAAAGATAATTGACCCTTTAACCTCATCTATTATCAAAAAAGGAAATACCCCTGTCAAAATTATTAATATAACCAGGGGTATTAAACTAGAAAACTCTCTACGATTTAAATCCCTTGAAAAATTAAAATACTTTGAGGGCATTCCGAACCCTATTCTATTGTACATATAAATAGAATAACCGGCAGATAAAACCATACCTGTTGAGGCCAATAAGCCCACCATAAAACTATATTCAAAAGCAACTAATATAGATAAAAACTCTCCTATAAAACTACAGCTTAAAGGAACAGAAGCATTAGCTAAAACCAAGATTAACAACAATATGCCAAACAGGGGCATTGTAACACACATGCCACGATAATATTTTATTAAACGAGTAGAATACCGATCATATAAAAAAGTCACCGCAATAAATAAAGCAGAACTCACTAAACCATGAGCTAACATTAAAAAAATAGCCGCCACTAAACCCTGAATTGTGTGGCTAAATATTCCTAAGGTAACTATTCCCATATGGGCCACGGAAGAATAAGCAATTATCCGCTTTAGGTCTACCTGTCGACAAGTAGTTAAACTTCCATAAATAATGGCCAATAAACTCAAAGTTAGAATTAAAGGCCCAAAATATTCAGAGGCATCTGGCAATAAAGGCCACGAAAACCTAATAAACCCGTAACCTCCTAATTTTAACAAAACCCCGGCTAAAATTACAGAACCGGCGACTGGTGCTTCTACATGTGCTTGGGGCAATCAGATGTGAACTGGCATTTTTGGAATTTTAATGGCTAAACTTAAAAAAAACCCCACAAATACCAAATATTGTAATTCCCTGTCTAGAGTAAAATAACACAAGGTTACATAATCAGTGCTTCCTACATAACTATATAATACGAAGATACCCAATAACATAAAAACTGAGCCAATAAAAGTATAAAAAAAGAAATAATAAGAGGCCTGAATTTTCTCTTCCCGAGATCCCCATATTCCTATTATTAAAAACATTGGAATCAATATTCCCTCAAATAATATATAAAAGCCCACTAAATCTAAAACTAAAAAAACTCCTATTAATAATACCTCAATAAACAATAAACATAATAAAAACTCCTTTATCAAAAATCTAATGGAGTCTAAACTTACTAAAATACAAATAGAAATCAACAAAGCAGTTAATACTATAAAAAAAATAGAAACCCCGTCTACTCCTAAGGTTAAAAATTTAAACCCCGGCTCGAGACGAGATAATCACTCCAAAGACCTTACTCCTTGAAATTGACCGTCTCCGTCCAAAGACACCCACAAAAGAATAGCCCCGGTTAGTGTTAATAAAGACCACTCTAATCCTATTTTTCATAAACACATAATATTATCTCTCGGAGTTATTAAAAGAGCCATTATTCCTATTAGGGGCAATATTAATACTAATTCTAACACATTATCCTTATTTGTTTAACCCATAATGTCAGAAAAATGGGACTTGAACCCATAGCCTCCCGCTCCCAAAGCAGACAATCTACCTATTGATATACTCCCTGTGTGCTCGTAATAATAACAATGAGAATGGGACTCGAACCCACATAAGACATACTCTCTCAATAGTTTAGCATACTATTGCTTTCACCTATTCAGCCACCTCATTAGCTCCCCCTTCTTATGCCCACTAAAGGCCAAATAAAATTAAAAAAGCAATCATTAAACAAAATAACCCCATCGCCTCAGATATAGCAAACCCCAATATAGCATATGTAAATAATTGTTGTTTTAAAGAAGGATTTCTTGCATATCCTATTATTAAATTACCAAAAACAGTTCCGATACCTGCTCCACTTCCTCCGGCGCCTATCGATGCGGCACCTGCTCCTACAAATTTTGCCCCTGTTAATATTTCTGTCGTCATCTAATTTAAACCTGACCTATTCAAAATAATCCCTATGTTTACCCCCGGTAGGATTTGAACCAACAACTTCTTACTTACAAGATAAATGCTCTTCCATTAAGCTACAGGGGTCCCTCCCCCGTCTTAATTAAACCAAACTAATTTTAAGAGTTTATTCTCTAAACGGCCGACTAAAGGAATTAAAACTAAAAAATAAACAAAATAAAACCCCGAAACTACTTGCCCTATCCAGATATAGGGATCTTCTACTGGCTGGCCCCCTATTCAAACTAACAACAAAAAATCCCCCACTAAAAATCAAAACAACCCCTTACTTACGGGCCTAAATCTTACCCCTTTAAAACGATTTTGATGTAAACCAGGTAAAACAAATAATACTAATATACTAAACACTAAAGCAACAGCCCCTCCCAGTTTATTAGGAATAGAGCGTAATATCGCATAAACAAATAAAAAATACCATTCCGGTTTTATGTGAACTGGTGTCACTAAGGGATTAGCTTGTTTAAAGTTCTCGGCATCCCCCAATATATAGGGGAAGAAAAACACTATTATACTCAATACTGCCACTAATACTACTACTCCGTATAAATCCTTTAAAGCATAATAGTAGTGAAAGGGTACTTTATCCGCCTCGGATTTCACCCCAATCGGGTTATTAGATCCCTCTTCATGTAAAGCTATCAAGTGTATTATTGCTAAAGCCCCCAGCACAAAAGGCATTAAATAATGTAAACTAAAAAACCTGTTTAACGTAGCATTTGATACACTAAACCCGCCTCAAACCCATCTAACTATGTCCTCCCCCACATAAGGGATGGCAGATAATAAATTAGTTATTACCGTAGCCGCCCAAAAAGACATTTGTCCCCAAGGCAACACATAGCCAATAAAAGCAGTTAATATCATTAATAAAAATAATACCACTCCCACGTTTCAAACTATCCGTTTTGTATAACTCCCATAATATAACCCCCGGCTAATATGAAAATAAACACATAAAAAGAACATAGACCCTCCATTTGCATGTAAGAGTCTTAAAACAAACCCATAGTTAACATCACGAGTAATATGTGCCACAGATGTAAAAGCTGAGATTATATCCGGGCAATAGTGCATTGCTAAAAATATTCCAGTAATTATCTGAATAATTAAACAAAGCCCCAACAAAGAACCAAAGTTTCATAAATAACTAAAGTTTGATGGCGCAGGCAGATCAACAAACAAATTATTAAACAATAACACCAACGGATTCTTTTTTCTAACGCTCTTAAACATTCGACACAAACTAGAATTGAACTAATACCCTCAGATTAACAATCTTATGCTCTACCATTAAGCCACTACGTCTATTTAAGAATAATAGGGATCGAACCTACAGTATTTTGAGCCTAAATCAAACGTGTTTACCTTTTCACCATATCCTTAAAATCCGCCCCCTCAATCATAAACTTAATTAAACACAAATATCAAAGAATAGCGGAATTGAACCCCTATTTAAGACTTTGAAGGCCCCTGGTTTACCATTAACCTAATTCCTTATTTACTCCTTTAACCTTATCTGGCATATTTAGGGGTAAGGGACTTGAACCCATAATAATTAAGATCAAAACTTAACGCCTTGTCCATTTGGCTAACCCCTACCATTTAAATTAAAACTAAGAGCCCCACCAATACATAAAAACAAACAAAAATAACCACACGACATCAACAAAATGCCAATATCAAGCTGCCGCCTCAAAACCTAAGTGATGGTGCCTAGTAAATTGAAAGTTTACCAGCCTATATAAACAAACTAATAAAAACATACTTCCAATTAATACATGCCCACCATGCGCCCCGGTTGTAACAAAAAAACTGGAGCCATATACTGAGTCCGATATTGTGAAAGGAGCCTCATAATACTCCATTCCTTGTAAACCAGTAAATATTACTCCCAATATAACAGTCAAAGCCAGGCTTCTTATAGCCTCTGTTCTATTTCCGCCAATTACCCCGTGATGGGCCCAAGTCACAGTTGCCCCAGAACTTAGCAAGATAGCGGTATTTAATAAAGGTATGGAAAAGGGATCTAAGGGATTTACTCCCACAGGCGGTCATACCCCGCCCATATCAATAGTAGGGGCCAAGCTACTATGAAAAAAAGCCCAAAAGAAAGAAAAAAATAAACACACTTCCGATACTATAAATAAAATCATCCCGTATTTTAACCCCTGTCTAACAATAAAAGTATGGCAGCCCTGATAAGTCCCCTCTCTTATAACATCCCGCCATCATACTATCATGGTCCCTATAATTAAAACTAAACCCAGCACCAATAATCCACTTTGACTATAATGAAAATATAGTACTCCCCCCACCGTAGTAAAAAATGCCCCACAAGCCCCAACTAAAGGCCACGGGCTAGGATCTACCAAATGATACGGATGATATGCTTGCTCCGCCATGAATTATTAAAATCTACCCTTTAATTGTAGTATGCTTCATAGGATTCGAACCTACAGCCTTTTACTTAGAAGGTAAACGCTCTCCATTAAGCTACAAACATATCTTTTACTTAACTAATGAAGTAAAATAGTATCTCCAAAATAAATGACAACTAATAAACTAAATACATAGGCCTGAATTACCGCCACCATCAACTCTAATAAAGTAATAAGCCCCATTATAAGCACAGGAAAGCCCCCTAAAAATAAGAATCCATTTAATAGCAAATTAAACGCAAATCCGGATAAAATTGCAAATAATAAATGTCCTGCCGAGATATTAGCAAATAACCGAACCCCTAGCGATATGGCCCTAATCATATAACTTAGGGTTTCTATAATTACTAAAAAAGGCGCCAAACTTAATGGCACGCCCCCGGGCACTAATATACTAAAAAACTGAGTTTTAAAAGTTAAAACCCCTAATAGAGTTACGGCAATCATTATTGATAATGACAAACCAAAAGTCACGACTATGTGAGCAGTTGGAGTAAAAACATAAGGAAATAGCCCCATAATATTTACTACCATAATAAATACAAAAATACATAAAACCAAGGGGAAATACTTCTGCCCGGTTTTACCTAAGTTCTCGTGAACAAGTAAACGGATATTACTGTGAATTAGTTCCATTATTAATTGTCATCGATTAGGTATTAACTTATTAGCCCTAAATAATAATAAAGCCAAAAGAATGGTTAATACTACTATTAATGAGGTATTCGTAAAAACTATTTGTCAATCCCCTAAAAAGGGCTGACTCGCCATTAATCTTATAATATTAAACTGATCAAAATACGAACTTAACATTTAATTCACAAGTCCCCTTAATATAAAAGTAGGTCCCTCTTCTTTAACTAAATTATCGCCCCTCTTACCTTTAAAATTGTCTTCCGCTCATACCCGTAATATAAATTGCTGTTGTAAAACAGGTAAAAGGTCTAAAACTATTATAACAAATAATAACGACAAAGCTAATAATACCCATATATATTGTGTTAAATAAGACGCTACATCTAATTGTGGCATGTAAGTACAACTGGACTCGAACCAATACCCATCAGGTTAAAAGCCTGTCGCTCTCCCAAATGAGCTATATACCCTGTCGCCCTTATATCCCTTTATAACGAGAAAGAGATTCGAACTCTTCTACTTTCCGTTTACAGCGGACTACATACCCCTCTGCCACCTCATTACCCTAATATCCGATTAAACCGGGATGGAATCAAACCACCTTGTCTATTGTTATGAGCAATACACTTTACCGTTAAGTTACCGGTCTATTCAAATAGATTAGTATTTAGTTATTAGTAATCCTATGCTATTGGAATTCACACTAGACCCTATCAACGTCTTATTCTCAAACGACCTTATCTATGAAACCTAAAATCCTATTTTACTTCTTCCTTAAGATGCTTTCAGGAATTAATTTAACCCCCTTAGTTTTAATTAAAAATTAATACTATCGTAGCCACCCAACAATTTATTTTAATCTAAATAATTGGTTCACCAGCGGATATCTATCACTAAATCCTTTCGTACTAAAGTATAGTTGTATCTTATGTTTCAGCCCAAAATTGTAGATAGAAACCGACCTAGCTCACGCCGGTCTGAACTCAAATCATGTACGATTTTAATGGACGAACAGTCCAACCCTTGGGAGCTGCTGCACCCCCGGGATATCACAATTCAACATCGAGGTCGCAAACATCATCATCAATATGAACTCTCAAATAAGATTACGCTGTTATCCCCGTGGTAACTTTTATCCGTTACTCGTTAGCAACCCCACTCTTAGCTAACGGGTCACTATAACCCACAGTATTGATTTCAACCAATATACTGAATTTTACCTAATTCAGCCGGTGTCAGCTTGGGAGTCCCCCTTACTGTCAGGCTTTTACTCTAAACTATTCCTTACTCACCTTTGTTTGCCTTCGTTACTTTTTAGAAGGCGGTCGCCCCAACCAAACTGTCCAGCTTAAACTTGCCCATGGCGCGGTTTTATTATATCTAAGAAGTGGAATTTAAACTATACCCGCATCTTAATTATAAAAAAACAATTTAAGCCTCCAGTAAAGCTCAACGGGGTCTTCTCGTCTTACAATTAATTTGTAGCATCTTCACTACAATTTCAATTTCACTGGTTTTTATCTTGAGACAGCGGGACATTCGTTACGCCATTCATACTCGCCAACAATTAATTAGCTATTTATTTCGCTACATTATCACGGTCAGAGTTACCGCGGCCATTTAATTGTCTTTAATTAAACAACTTATTTTATTATTCAAGTTTAGATACAATCATTGGGCAGGCCTCACCTCCAATCCTTTAAACCAACGGCTTAACTGAAAGCTATGTTTTTGGTAAACAGTCGATATCCCCTCTTTTCCGAGACTAATTATCCCCCTATTACTGTTTAAAGCCCATAATTAGCACCCTTTCTCGCGAACTTACAGAGTCATTTTGCCGAGTTCCTTAAAATAAATTTTACCACCACTTAATGCCCACTTGTGTTAGTTTTAGTACAGCCTATTAAAAAAATAACTTTTTCACTTATTATTTTTTACCCATCATCCTCCTGACATTTATTGTTTAGGGGCCGCATAACCCAATAATCTTTTATTGGAAACCAGGGGCCGTGAATAGGGGTTCTCACCCTATTTTTTTACTCATGTTCGCATTATCACTTCAGACATACTTTCCTAATAATCTATTACATTTATTACAGAACGTTCTACTACCATAATACAATATCCAGAGTTTTGGTCTAATAATAACTAATTTAAGCCACCTACATTTTTAGGGCCTATTAATTTATTGAGTCAACTGTTACGTCCTCTTCCAAAGGTGGCTGACTCCAAGCCTACTTCCTCATTATCTCGCTTAATACCCCCCTTTCCCACTTAATTAAACTTTAATGACCTTAACTTCTGATCTAGGTTGTTACCCTTTGGACAATGAACCTTCTCGCCCATTGTCTGTCTATCATTCTTATTCATACATATTCATAGTTTGTTTCTAAGTACCTTGTAGATACCCCTATTCAGTGCTTTACCGTGTAAAAACTAAAATTAATGACGCACTACTTAAATAGTTTTCGTAGAAAACCAGCTATTTCCAAGTTCGATTGGCTTTTTACCCCTAACCACAGGTCATCCGAGATTTTTGCCACAATCACCGGTTCGCCCTTAAGTGTTAAACTTAAAACTGCCCATGGGTAGATCACTTGGTTTCGGGCTCTATTTGACTAATGCCTAAAAACCTTGCTTTCACTACACCTACATTTATTAATTTAAATTTGCCAAATAATTCTCTCGCGAACCCATTATTCAAAAGGTACAACAAATATTGTCTGCTTATAAGTAACTAATTTCAGAAGCTATTTCATACTCTTTCAACTTTCCTTCACAGTACTTCTGCACTTTCGGTATGTTATAATTTTTAGATTTAGATGTATGGTCCACCTTTCTTCGAATAATTCTACTATTTATATCTAATCACTACCATTCTTACGGGTCTATTACCCTCTTTGCGCATTAAAATGGCCCTTTCCACTTTCGCTCGCCGCTACTCCCGGAATTTCGCTTGATTTTTACTCTTAGTACTAAGATGCTTCAATTCCTAAGGTCTTCTTTCAATTTGTGGGAAACCTTTCTTTTTGTTTGGTTAGATTTCATATGCCACGCCCCACCTTATAACATCCTAGTCCTCCATTTTTTACTTGTTTATACTAATCTATCAAA